GAAACTAAAATAATCGAAATAAATTCAATTGAAATAATTCAAAAATAAAAAAAATACTACTACTAGATTTTAGATTTCTAATGGCGATTAGAATGAATAATTCATCAGAATAAAAATCTATGCAATTCTGAAAGGGGGAAAGATCCCTCGGATAGAATCATTCGATTATATTGACAATTTCAAAAAACTGATCATACTATGATCATAGTATGATGGCCGTTGGTCAAGCGGGCCCCCATCGTCTAGTGGTTTAGGACATCTCTCTTTCAAGGAGGCAGCGGGGATTCGAATTCCCCTGGGGGTAGGGTACTACGAAAGGAAGTTGATCTTGGATTACCAATAAGTCTAAAATTGATTCTTCCTGGGTCGATGCCCGAGCGGTTAATGGGGACGGACTGTAAATTCGTTGGCAATATGTCTACGCTGGTTCAAATCCAGCTCGGCCCAATAATTCGACAATCCACCATGAGATGATATAACCCCTTTGTACTTCAGAAATACCCGATCCGGAGATAAAAAAGAATCAAATTTTCTGCTAGATCCCGTATTTCCCTGGGATTGTAGTTCAATTGGTCAGAGCACCGCCCTGTCAAGGCGGAAGCTGCGGGTTCGAGCCCCGTCAGTCCCGACGGATCCAATATAAATCTCTCCCTTTTTATGAAGGGGACGGGGGGCAGAATTTCATTGTCAAAGCAAAGGGGAAATCCTTATTTCTTTTTTCTTTCCTTTGGGTAATATGCGGTTGGATTAGTACAATTATTGGTAGCATTATAGTCAGTATTCCAAGAAATGCTGGCTTTTTCGATTGACCCTGATGCATGTAATGGAATCGGGTACTATACCTTTTTGAGGCGCGCATACACAAAGGGAATTCTTTTCTTGTCCAATACAAAATTGAATATAAGAAAATACTTTCCAGAAAAAACAAAAAAAAAACAATTTATTTTTCTGGATACGGATTTATGGAACCTCACTTACTAGTTTGAAGTTGAAAAATAGATTTCATGCAAATTGCACACTGAGCTTTTGGTATAGGTGTCCCGGGGCTAATAATCTACGAAGAAAGGAGGGGGAAGGACAGATCAACCAAAGATCCTACTCCTCTTAGAAAGGGGAATGAATCATTTTTCCGATTTTTCATTTTGTTTTAAGGCCCCATCGACGAAAGAACAAATTGAAAAATAGTAAATTTGATGAATATTCATTTTATACGGTCGCATCTTTATCACACTTCTTTGTCTTCCAAGTCAAAAATAGTTTCGTTCTAAACTCCTTTCTTTTTCCATTTAGCTTTTATTGTTTGTTTGGGTTTGTAACTATGTGACCACTGGAAGTGGAAGAGCTGTTTGATGAGACTTCATCAGATGATTGTACAAGAAGGAACTAGATAGATTAGAGAGAAAAAAAGAACAGATGATAAAAAATGATAAATAAAGGAATTTTGGTTGGATTGGGTCAGGAATCCAAGTTTGGGGCGGTATGGATAAAAGAACTTCCTATGTTATACTATTCAATTCTCGACGACGAATTGATTTGATAGTTCAGATATTGTTATTCATGATATTGATCCGATTCAAGATCATCGAGAGGTAATATTCATTCATTGAATTTACAGGCCAAAGATTTATCATCTCTATGGGATTAAATCCCGAGTTATTGCGAAGTAAAAAACCGATGAGATTATGGAAGTAAATATTCTTGCATTTATTGCTACTGCACTATTTATTCTAGTTCCTACCGCTTTTCTACTTATCATTTACGTAAAAACAGTCAGTCAAAACGATTAATTATTAACTAATTTGAATGAAACTTGACTTCTGAGTTCTTAGCCAAAATTGCCGAAATAAAATGAAAAAGATTCCAATTTCATGTCTTAAATGAAATGAGTGGACTAGAATCGGCAGTATTCTAATAGATAGATAGTATGGTAGAAAGATTCATCTATTTCTTTCTACCATACTATTTATTAGTTAGATTGTAGCTGCTCCCTGGACTAAAATAAAGATAGAGGCTGCATTTGATATGGATCTATAGATCAATCCACAATATTATCTTGATATATGTGAATATCAATTCCATATATGGGAGTGACATAGCATCCAATTCCATTTATTTGCTATATCTATTTGTTCTGATCAATCTGAATTACTCTTATGTCTTATAGTTTGAATTACTATATTTTTTATTTCCAATATGAATCTCGGTATCTATTGAAAGAATCAAATCAATGAAGGAAAAGCGATAGATATAGGCATATTCAAAAAATCACGTAGTAATCTTTTTTTTTAACATTCCCAATAAGTAATTGAGTAAACCATTGACAGTAGTTCCACGGGCATCGAAAAGGAAGAGTAAACCTCACTGATTTTTAACGCCTGAACCATGATATGAAATAAGTCGATAAAGTATAAATCCAATTTTAAAAATTCGAAAGCGGTAAATGCGCAATATGTGACCCACCTGACAACCTTATTCTGCATAGTATCTCGTTAGACAACCA